GTACTTGAACTGTTAGATAATTATAGTCGATGATAACATCACTGTTCCCATCGCTATTCCAGAACCGTACGTGAGATTTTCACCTCATACGGCTCCTCGACGGACATCAATAAATCTAAGGACCGAGTTGATATTATTTATCTCGATATCTTTGTAGTAGAAATTGACTCCGTCTATATAGATTCGAAATTAAAAATGGACTCTATCTATATAGTCTATCTATATAGATGGAGTCCATTTCTATCAGAAGGTCCCGAATTAGACCAATGAAATTCTATCTGCTATAGGTAGAATAATAACTTAAAAAGCACTTCTGAATTGATCTTGTCCTTTACTTTAAGAATTTGAATTTTTATTTGTTGAGTAATAACTTAATCCTTCAATAAAATACTCCTTGTAGAAATATCTATTGATATTTCACCCCATTCTTTCTTTTCGATTACGAAAAAAATGATATATACATTAGTTCCTGAACCATGCCAGGTTATCCCTAGGAATATAGGAAAGAAGAAAAAGATCCTTTTTACTAGTCTTCGTTCTGGGGTTTCAAAAAAAAAAGGATTATTTCGTTCCCGATAGTCATTTTTTAATCTGTGGATAGGAGCATACTCTGAATCGGAATCGTGGGGAGTACTGCTTGATCATTTCTACTAACTTAAAGCACCCATTACTATTCTTATTCTTTTTATGTTATGTAAAAATCAAAATTTGAAATAATTTTTTTAAATTTTTTTTAAATAATTTATAGTAAATAATTTATAGATAGTTTACATAAAAAATCTTCATTACGAATCCTTTATGCATTTTAGTGTTCCTAACCATCCACAGATTTTTGCTCAATCACCCGTTATGGTAATACATAGAAACAAACGATAGTGAAAACTCTATACGGGTGATCTTTTGAGCCCGCTTCAAGCCAAGATGACTAATCAACCAATCTTGGGGTAAAAGTCTTGCTTATATTTAATATTTAATTTACTTTGTTAAAATTCTTGTACGTAGGAAATGAGAATCTGTTGTTTTACTGCTAATTTATAAGCTGTTTTCTTTCACTCATATAACTATCGGATTTAGTAGTTCATCAAACTGAATAATGAATAAAAAAATGGAGATATCTATTCAACTTCTTTGCTAAAAAGAAAAAGAATAAAGAAAAGTTTATGTTTCAACGAATCGCACGTAGAGATATTGATAACACACAAAGAGTTAATGGTATTTCATAACTAATCGATTGAGCAGCGGCTCGTAGACCACCTAAAAAAGAATATTTATTATTTGATCCATATCCTGACATAAGAAGTCCAATGGGAGCAATACTTGAAATGGCAATCCATAAAAAAACACCGATATTGAAATCAGATAAAACAAGGTGATAGCTAAAAGGAATTACCGAATAACTTAATAAAATCGATATAACTGCTATGGATGGTCCTATACTGAATAACCGAATATCCCCTCTAGATGGAAGAAGATTCTCTTTGAAAATAAGCTTTGTTCCATCTGCTAAAGCTTGAAGCATTCCCAAAGGACCGGCATATTCAGGACCAATACGTTGTTGTATTCCTGCGGATATTTCTCTTTCTAACCACACAATTATGAGTACACCTATTGTGATTCCCAATACAAGAACCAAAATAGGAAAAAGTAGCCCTATGATTCCATAGACTTCTTTTAAAGATTCCAATCTGGAAAAAGAATTTATATTTTGTACTTCTGTTGTATCAATTATCATTTCAACGATCAACTTCTCCCATAATGATATCTATGCTCCCTAGTATTGTCATAATATCGGCCAATTTCATTCTTTTAACTAATTGAGGAAGAATTTGCAAATTGATAAAACCAGGTGGACGAATTTTCCATCTCCAAGGAAAACCACTTTGATCCCCTATTACAAAAATTCCCAATTCCCCCTTTGGGGCTTCAACTCTTACATAAAGTTCTTGCTTCGGCAATTCAAAAGTAGGAGAAGGTTTTTTACTAATGAATCGATATTCAAAATCATTCCATTCTGGATCTCTTTCTCTATCAAAGTACCGGGTTTCTAAATTCTCATAGGGACCCCCTGGAATTCCTTCCAGAGCCTGCTGAATAATTTTTATTGATTCCGTCATTTCACCGATTCGGACTAAATAACGAGCTAATGAATCTCCTTCTTTTTGCCAATGAATTTCCCAATCAAATTCGTCATAACATTCATAATGATCAATTTTACGAAGATCCCATTGTATTCCGGAAGCTCGTAGCATTGGTCCCGATAAACCCCAATTTATTGCTTCTTCTGCACCAATAACGCCTACTCCCTCAACTCGTTCTAAAAAAATAGGATTTCGCGTAATAAGTTTTTGATATTCAGAAACCGCCGTTAAAAAATAATCACAGAAATCCAAACATTTATCTATCCATCCATAAGGTAGATCGGCCGCTACTCCTCCAATACGAAAATAATTATGCATCATTCTCATACCAGTGGCAGCTTCGAATAGATCATATACTAATTCCCTTTCTCTGAAAATATAGAAAAAGGGAGTCTGCGCACCAATATCTGCCATAAAGGGGCCAAGCCATAAAAGATGAGAAGCTATACGACTCAACTCTAACATAATTACTCTGATATAACTGGCTCTTTTAGGAACTTGAATATTCCCCAACTGTTCTGGTCCATTTACGGTTATTGCTTCTGTGAACATAGTAGCTAAATAATCCCAACGGGTTACATAAGGCAGATATTGTATAACTGTTCGATTTTCCGCAATTTTTTCCATCCCTCTGTGTAAATAACCCAATATTGGTTCACAATCAATAACATCTTCACCGTCTAGAGTAAGGATGAGCCGAAGAACACCATGCATTGATGGGTGGTGAGGCCCCATATTGACTATCATGAGGGCTTTTCTTGTAGTTGTTACATTCATAGGTTATTTCTCGATTCATTCTTTTATGAATTGCTGAAAATGAAAAAAAAAAAGTTCATAAAAATTCAAGATCTAATAAAAGAAATCAAATAATTCAAATTCCTTTTTTAATCAACGGGTTTTTGATTCCCGAATATCCAGCTGACTGATTAATTCTTTATAACGGATTCTATTTTTCTTTAACAAATAAGATAGCAGGCGTTGGCGTTTTCCCAGGATTTTACGTAGACCTCTTTGAGATAAATAGTCTTTTCTGTGTAATTCCAAATGTGAAGTAAGTCTTCGTATCTTATTGGTGAAAATAAATACTTGAAATTCAACAGATCCTCTGTTTTCTTCTTTTTCTTCTTGTGAAATAACTGAAATGAATGAATTTTTTACCATAAAACTAAATCTTCTACCCTCTTTTCCTATTTTTTATTTTTTTTTATTTTAATGAATTTTGAGATCAGTAAGAATAATGCTAGTCATTTTGATTTTGTATACACAAAAATATGAATTTTTTTATGAACTCCTAATTTCATCAAATAAACTTAATCAATCCAATTTTCAATTTTATTCATATAGGAATATGAAAAGATGACCTATTTCTACACTTATAACAGATTTCTACACTTATAACAGAGAAAAAAATTTCCCCTCATCGAATATCGAATAATAAATAAAATAAGAAGATTCTGTATAATCATTTATAGATTTATACATGCATTGAATATTGATTTAATGTATCAGAGTGGAAGATAAGACAATACATGGGTGCATCTCTTTGTTTACTATACCATACATATATGGTATAAAATATATATGAAAAACACATCATTAACGAATTTGCAATCGTGGATACATATTTATCCTTACCATACTCAAACGGCTTCCATTATTGGTATCGAACCAATATCGATTCATACAAGATAAATCTTCTAATCGATAATTAGGCCAAAGAAAGAACTTTAATTTAATTAGTTTCTTTTTATCTCTATCAAAATGTTTGCTTTTATGCACAACTTCACCAAAGTTTTTTATATTGTTGCAAAATATTGGATTTTTATCCATAATATTTCTCTTCCTTGAATTAAAAAAAATTAGAATTCTTAATTCTCGACGCCTTTTAGTGGATAAAATTATTTCAGGAATAAACAAATCATTACGATTTTTGTCCCTATTTTCAGTCATTCTTTGATGTCTTGCAATGGATTTATCCAAATGATTCTTATCAGTATAGCCTTTTTCTCGGTATCTTTGATTAACTTTGGTCTTACTCTTATGAACCAATAAAACATTTAGAGTTTGGTATATAATAAATTGACCGTCATTTTTTATAGATAAACGAACTGGTTCGATGATTAATATTCCTTTTTTCATCAATTCTGTAAGAGTTAAATCCTTTTGAATCATCAGAATATCCAGACTCATTTCTCCCCTTTGAATAGAGGATATAGCAATTTCTCTTGGATTTCTCAGTCTAAGCAGAAGACAATATACTTTGATATTATTGATCATTCTTTGATTTAAAGAATCATCCCATCTCAATTGAAAACGTAAATATCTTTTTAGGAAGAAATCAAGCTCTGCTTCTGTGTTGCTCTTATATTGCTTTTTCTTTCTACGTTTTTTCATATCTGAGCTTGTATAATCTTCTTTTTCTTGGTTTGAGAGAAGTGATCTAAGATTGCTTTGATTTTGTATATCTGATTCAAGATTATCTCGACCTGCGGATTTTTTTTCTTCTTGATTTCGATTCTCTAATTCAATAGATTTTTTTTCATTCGATAATAGAAAAAGATCCCCTTTGCTCTTTCTAGTTATGTTTTTATTTTCATTAACATTTTCGTTCCAATTTAAAAAAAGTAGTTTAATTGGTATGATCCAAGGTTTCATTTTATATATATTAAAAAGGAGTACAAATTCTGGGAAGAACCAAAGTTTCATATTCGATATGGAATGACTTAGTATTTCTTCATTCATTTCCATCCAATCAAAAAGGTCTTTTTTTTTGTTGGGTGGTTTAATTCCCCAATCTTGAGAAATTTTAAGATAAAAAAGGCCTTTTTGATCCATTTTATCAATTATTTGATAATTATTAACCTCTGTTTTAGTATTTTTATTAACATTGGTATCAATATCGATCCAGGACTCGATATCGACTTTGTTTCTAAGACAAAAATGGAAAATTTTCCAATCCAAATATTTCCTATCTGGAAATTTATCCAGGTTCATAATATTATCATCTTCGAAATAATTATTAATAGGGATAATGCCTCCTGGCATATCAACTAATTTACTTTTATATAGGTTGTAATTATAAGAAAATTCTTGTTTATTATTTATACGTAATGGTAATACATAAATATGGGAATCCTTTTTATTTTCATAATTAATAGATTTATATGAGAAAAGATCATATCTATAGTTTTTTTGAAAGTTATATTTTTTATTCGGTAAGGAATTTGAATCAAAATTCAAATTAGTTAATTTTTTGTAAGGAATTAATAGGAATCGGTCTTTTCCACCTGAATGCCTTTTGCTTAACTCTTTATTTTGGGATATACGTACTTGGTTGACTCTATTTCGCCATTTGTGTGGTACTAATTGATACCATCTAATCTGAGATAAATCATATTGATAATGACCCCTTAACCCGTTTTTCCATTGAATCATTCCCGAATTCCAAAGATTTTTATATTTTAATTGAGAATGAAATATTCCTTGTGTTTGGAAAGAATCTTTTATTTCATTCTTAAGAAAAAAAGATGTTCCGCGGTCGTGATATTGAAGAACATGTCTTAACTTATACAAATTAAGAAGTTGGGTTTGATATAGTTGGTAAAATACATATGTTTGTGAGAAGGAGTATAAATTAGCAAAAATATTTGAATTCTTAGGACTAATGTCAGAAATTGATTTTTTTATAGTCCAAATAAAGGGAATTTTCTTTTTATTTGTTTTATCTATAATTTCTTTATTTTTTTCATTATTGTACATGTATTTATCAAAAATTGTTTGTGAATTATCAAAAATGGAATTATCAAAAAAAGGTTGTATAGTAATCCTGGGAATATTAATGGTACGTAGAAGGATATCTATGTATATCCTTTCAATTAAAAATTTTTTAAAATAATATGATTTACGAATTAATCGAACATTTCTTCTTTTTGATTTCTGCCAAATATTTTTTATTGATGCTAATAGTTTAGTAGCATAACTTCTTTTATTAGAACTAATATTTCTATTTATTTCCGGAGTTAAAAACCCTTTCTTCTTTTTATCTCTTGTAATTTTTTCGATTTGATTCCTGATTGTGCTTGTTCTATCAGCCAAATCTTTCATTTTTTTTTCTGTCAATGAATAATCTGTCAAATTCATAAATCGAATTTGAATGGATGATTCAGTCATCATTCGATTACTGATTATACCGTCTTTTTCTTTTTTAGTTTCATTCAATTCAAACATTTCTCTTAATCCAAATAATAGAATTGGATTTATTTTTGAAAGTTCTTTAATTATTCGTTTTAAAAATAGAATGTTTTTCAGGACCCATTTTTTTTTTTCTTTTGAAAGATTTAGAAAGAATTTTATTCTTTCTTTTAAAACATGTATAACTAAAAAAGACTTCTTTTGCAATTTTAGAATTTTTTTTTTGAATTCTTTAAAAATAGGTTCAAAAAATGAACATTGTTTTCTGGGAGAACCAAAAGGAAGTTCAGTTTCCATTCCCCAAACTGTTAAAAAACAAAAATCTTTTTTTCGTCCTTTATTTTTCAGCGGATCTTTATGAGTGGGTCCCCCCTTAGATTTGTGCCAAGGTTTAAGGCAAAAAGGAAATAGGATTTTTATCTGAATACCGTCTGTCAACCAGTTTTTTGGAAATTCGGTTTCTGATAATTGTACACCATTATAGGTGCATTTAACATGCATTTCTATATTCCAATGCTTTAAGTCCTCGGACCACTCAGGAAATTGAAATAATAATATACGGCCTATATTTTTAGCTATTATCAATGAAGGTAATAGAATATATTTTCTAAGAAAAGATTGGGTTATTAATAGGGATCCTCTTATTACTTGAGCAAGTAAAATGCTATCCCAGGCTTCTGCTATTTCTATTCGTGCTTTCTCCTCTCTTTTGTATTCTTCTCTTTTTTCTTCCTCTTTTTTTTTTTCTCTTTCTTTTGTCTTTACCTCTCTATAATCCGAAATTATGAATTCTGTTTTTTTTTTATACATTTTATACATCCTGTTTTGAAATTGAAAAATACGTTTTTTGATCCCTGAAATATCAAAAAAAAAGAGGGGCGATTTGTTTATCCTGTCCAAAAAAAGAAAAGAATGCGCGTTTGCTTGAAATAATTGACAAGGAAATGTTTTACGTCTTTGAACACGCATCGATCCTTTGATTATGTCTCGACGAAAATCGGATTGTTGTGAATAACGTATCAAAGCCACTTCGTCTGTTTGATCAGAATTAGTAGTATTTTTGGTATTAGTATCAGTAGTTTGCTGGTTATCAGTAAAAATTACTACACGTTTGGCTTTTCTTGAACGAATCCCATGATCCTCTGCCGTGTTTTCTTCCTTTTCTCCTTCC